AATAAGATGCCTGACTAAAGGATTATTTTGATAGAATAAATTAAGTAATTTTTACTCTTATTGTAAATTTAAGAATTAAACTTAACCTTAAATACCAAAAATTTAAATGCATTTTACACCAAATTACAAAAAGATAAGCTAATCTAAGCTATTAGGCCCATAACCTAAATATAGAATTAATTTTCTTCTTTTTAATTTTAATAAATCTTGAAATTATATTTAACTTTTGTATAGTAATAGGGGTTACTGTAGCAATTTGTTCTAATAATTGATTAAGAGTGTGGGTGGGGTTAGAACTATCAACAATATGCTTCATACCAATTATGTCAAATAAATCAAAACTTAATTCAGAATCATGCATAAAATATTTCATTATTCAAAGAATAAGATCATCAATTATAATAATAGGGGTTATTATAATAAGAATAAACTTAAACTCAAGAATATTAACAATAGCTATTTTAATTAAATTAGGTGTAGTACCATTTCATACATGAGTAATATCAATTATTGAAGGAATATCATATTATCCAATTTTAATACTTCTTACAATTACAAAACTAGCGCCTATTAATATAATATCAACAATGAATGAAAATTTAAACCTATTTATTATTATAGGGTTATGAGTAGGATCAATTTCAGGAATTAATCAAAATTCAATTAAAAAAATCATAGTATATTCATCAATTTTTAATATATCATTAATAATTTCAACAATAAATAAAATAACAATCTGATTAACTTTTTTTATTATATATTCAATATCAATTACATTATTTATCTATCTAACTATAAAAATAAATTTCAGATTTATTAATCAAATAATAATTAATAATTTAAAATTACCAATCAAGCTAACTTGTTGAATTAGACTTATATCAATAGGTGGATTTCCACCATTCCCAATATTTTTTGGGAAAATTATGGTAATTAAAATTTTAATAGAAATAAAAGAATTATTAATTACTTCAATAATAATCTTATCATCATTAATTGTAATATTTTTCTATATACGAATAGCAACACTATCAATATTAATATACTCAAGAATGCCTAAATGAATAAAGTTAAATACAACAGATTTTAACTCATTTATTATTATAATTAGAATAACACTACCTATAATCATATTTAACTTAAAATCCTTATAAGGATTTTAAGTTAAATAAACTATTAACCTTCAAAGTTAAAATTACTTGAAGTAAATCCTAAGTTTTAAACAACATAGGTATCATTAAATTTGCAATTTAACATTTTATTAAACTATTAAAACTTACTAGGAGAAATAATATTCATTGACAAATTTACAATTTGTTACTTTAATCAGACACCCTAATGAATAAATGATTATTTTCAACTAATCATAGGGATATCGGAACATTATACTTCATATTTGGAATTTGAGCGGGAATTATTGGAATAATAATAAGAATAATTATCCGACTTGAATTAAGTCAACCAGGACCCTTAATAAACAACGACCAAGTTTATAATACAGTTATTACATCGCATGCTCTAATTATAATTTTCTTTATAGTTATACCAATTATAATTGGTGGATTTGGTAATTGATTAATCCCACTAATAATTGGAGCACCAGACATAGCATTCCCACGATTAAATAACATAAGATTTTGACTACTACCACCATCATTAACATGATTATTAATTAGATCAACAATTGAATCAGGAGCCGGAACTGGATGAACAATATACCCGCCATTATCATCAAACCTAGCACATTTCTCACCAAGAGTTGATATAGTAATTTTTTCACTACATTTGGCTGGAATCTCATCAATTCTAGGAGCAATCAACTTCATCACAACGATTATTAATATACGTTCACCAGAAATAAAAATAGATCAAACCCCATTATTCGTATGATCAGTTATAATCACTGCATTTTTATTAATTATTTCACTACCAGTTTTAGCAGGTGCTATTACTATACTTCTCACAGACCGAAACATTAATACTTCATTCTTCGATCCATCAGGAGGAGGTGATCCAGTATTATTTCAACACTTATTCTGATTTTTTGGTCATCCTGAAGTTTACATTCTAATTCTACCTGGATTCGGATTAATTTCACAAATTATTATTCAAGAAAGCGGAAAAAACGAATCATTTGGATTTATCGGAATAGTCTACGCAATAATTTCAATCGGAGTATTAGGGTTCGTAGTTTGAGCCCACCACATATTTACTATTGGAATAGATGTAGATACACGAGCCTATTTTACTTCAGCAACAATAATTATTGCTGTACCAACTGGTATTAAAGTATTTAGATGATTAGCTACAATACATGGAGTATACAAAAACATAAATATTTCAATAATATGATCACTTGGGTTCATTTTCTTATTTACAATTGGGGGGCTAACAGGAATTATTTTATCAAATTCATCTATTGATGTAATCCTACACGATACATACTATGTAGTTGCTCACTTCCATTACGTCTTATCCATAGGAGCAGTATTTACTATTATAGCAGGAATAATTCATTGGTACCCATTAATAACAGGAATCACAATAAACAAAAAATGATTAAAAATTCAATTCACAATTATATTCTTAGGAGTAAACTTAACCTTTTTTCCACAACATTATATAGGACTTAGCGGAATACCTCGACGATACTCAGACTACCCAGATTTATACTTATCATGAAATACTATTTCATCATTTGGAAGTATAATATCAACCATTAGAATCTTAATGTTAATAATAATTCTATGAGAAAGAATAATTTCAAAACGAATTGTCATATTCCCGATTAATAATCAATCATCAATTGAATGATTACAAAAAACTCCACCAATAGAACATTCATACATAGAATTACCACTAATTGTAAAATTCTAATGTGGCAGAATATATGTAATGAATTTAAGATTCATCAATAAATAAATTTATTTTATTAGAAATAAAATCATGAATATCTAAATTATTTCAAGACTCAGTATCACCTATTATAGAACAACTATTAATATTTCACGATCACGCAATAATAATTATTTCAATAATTACAATAATAGTAGGTTACATCATCAAAACAATCCTAACAAACAAAATAACAAGACGAATAATACTAGAAAACCAAACTATCGAACTAATTTGAACACTTTTACCAGCCATTACACTAATTTTCCTAGCAATACCCTCACTACGAATCTTATATTTAATTGAAGAATCATTAAAACCAGTCATTACAATTAAAGTAATTGGACATCAATGATACTGATCATATGAATATTCAGACTTTAAAGAAATTGAATTTGATTCATATATAAAGCCCTCAAGAAATATAAAACCTGAAGAATTTCGCATATTAGAAACAGATAACCGAGTACCAATCCCAATAAACAACACAATTCGAATTTTGACATCATCATCAGACGTAATTCATTCATGAACTATCCCTTCAGCGGGAATTAAAATTGACGCATTACCTGGACGAATCAACCAAGGAAACTTAATAATCAACCGACCAGGAATCTTATTTGGACAATGTTCTGAAATCTGTGGAGCAAACCATAGATTTATACCAATCGCACTAGAAAGAATTAACATAAAATCATTCATAAACTGAGTGAACACAATATCATTAAGATACTTAAATGCAAGTAATGATCTCTTAAATCAAATAATGGTAAAATAGCAAATACCCTTAATGAAGAAATTAGTTTAAAAAAAACATTAATTTGTCAAATTAAAAATATCTAAAATTATTTCTTTATACCACAAATATCACCAATATGATGACTAACTCTTTTAATAATTTTTAATACATTAACAATAATTAGAATTTCAATAATATACTTTAATAGAACAACAAAAACTAAATTAAAAAATATAAATTACAAAATTAATATAATTTGAAAATGATAATAAATTTATTCTCAACATTCGATCCATGTACTGGAATAATATCAATAAACTGAATAAGATCAATTATCATTATTATAATATTTAATTTCAAATTCTGAATAAAATCAAACAACAGAATAATTATAATCCAAAAAATAATTAATAACTTACAAAAAGAATTAAACATAATTATGCCAGAAAAGGGATCAAGCCTTATATTCTTAAGAATAAGAATTCTAATTCTAATAAACAATTTAATAGGATTAGTACCATATATTTTTACATCATCCTCACACCTATCATTTTCATTATCTATAGCCCTTCCAATATGAATATCATTCATAATTTATGGATGAACAAAAAAAACTAACATAATATTTACTCATCTAGTACCTAATAGAACCCCAAATATATTAATACCATTTATAGTAATAATTGAAACAATTAGAAACCTAATTCGACCAGGGTCATTAGCAGTTCGTTTAACTTCAAACATAATCGCGGGTCACTTATTAATAACCCTTCTAGGAAATAGTTGTAGAATTTACTTAACATGAATTTTAATCTGAATATTTATGGCACTCATATTATTTGAAACAGCAGTTTCACTAATTCAATCATATGTATTTATAATTCTAACAACTTTATATTCAAGAGAAATTTAAATGAATAATCACCCATTTCACTTAGTAGATAAAAGACCATGACCAATTATTATATCAATAACCATTATATGTATAACAGCAGGGACAACAGTTATGTTCCATAATCATGACTTTAACTTAATCAATATAGCAATATTAACAACTACAATTTGTGCAATTCAATGATGACGAGACACTATTCGAGAATCAACATATCAAGGAATACACACAAAAAAAGTAATAACAAGAATAAAACTAGGAATAATTCTATTTATTCTGTCAGAAATTATATTCTTCATTTCACTATTTTGAACATTCTTCCACAGAAGATTATCACCATCAATCGAAATTGGGGTTAGATGACCCCCAATAAACATCAAACCATTCAATCCAATAAGAATTCCAATACTTAATACAACAATCCTCTTATCATCAGGTGTATCTTTGACATGAGCACACAGAGCATTATTAGAAAAAAATTATAATCAAAGACTAAAAAGAATAAAAATTACAATTATTTTAGGGCTATATTTCACAGCACTTCAAGCATACGAATATAAGCAATCATCATTTTCAATGGCAGACTCGATTTATGGGTCATCATTTTTTATAAGAACAGGATTCCACGGAATCCACGTATTAGTAGGATCAGTATTCATTATAATTTCATTAATACGAATAAAAAATTTACACTTCTCAAACTACCATCATGTAGGATTTGAATGTTCAGCATGATACTGGCACTTTGTAGACGTAGTTTGATTATTTCTATATATATCAATTTATTGATGAGGAAGATGTTCATTTAGTATATAAAGTATATTTAACTTCCAATTAAAAGGATAAATTTAAATGGACAATAAAAATAACAATTAATTACATAATAATAATCATTACAATTTCAATTATACTAGCAATAACAATAATAATTATTAGAAAAAAAACAATTATTAATACAAATAAATCATCACCATTCGAATGTGGATTTAATCCAATATCAAAAAAACGATTACCATTTTCAATTCACTTCTTTATAATTAGAATCATTTTCTTAATCTTTGACGTAGAAATCATTATTATCATACCAATAGTATTAACAATAAAATTTTCATTATTAAAATTCTGAGGAATAACGAGACTGATTTTTATTATAATTTTATTAATAGGACTATATTATGAATGATTTAATGGAATATTAGCATGGACAAAATAAAGTTATAGTTAATTATAACATTTAATTTGCAATTAAAAAGTCCAATTTAAGGTTTCTTTATACACTGAAGTAAAATTTACATTTAGTTTCGACCTAAATTTAGGAAATTATCCCTATGTTTAATTGAAGCCAAAACTTAGAGGCACTCTATTGTTAATAGAAAAAATGGATACAAACCCAGTTAATAGAGTAAATGAAAAAAAGTAGCTGCTAACTAACTTTTAAGCGGTTAAATTCCGTAATACTCTTAATTCACTTAGTTTAAATAAAATATTTTATTTTCAATAAAAAGATGAATTAATCAGTGAACTGTACTCAAAAAAAAAATATTCCTTAACATTTTCAACGTTAAACTCTTAAATAAGCTATAAATACATAATAGAAAGAAAAATCACAATAAATAAGAAATTAAAAAAACCTTAAAAGTATTAACCAAATATAACTGGAAAAAACTAGATAACCTTAAAAAATAAAAATATAAATTTAAAGTTAAATAAAACTCACCCCAAAATAAAACCCGATTAAAACCTAAAAACACATTAAAAATTGAATTAATTAAAAACATAGAATAACCTAACATAAATCACATATTAGAATTTAAATAATAATAATCAATAAAACGTAAATAATTAAATCTATTAATTTCAAACCCCAATCATAACCCAATAAAAACAAACAAAAAAGACAATAACCTAATTCAAAAAGGTAAAAATACTCAATTTATATCCAAGCCTAAAATTCAATTTAGTATACAACCAAAAAACACAGAAAGAAAACCCATAATAAAAACTCTAATACCCATAAAATTAAACTCATCTTTAGAGCAATTTAAAGGAAGAAAATTAAAATTTTTAAAAAGAGAATAATAAACAAGACGAAATGAATATATACAAGTTAACCCTAAGCTCAAATAAAAAATAATTATAATAAAAAAATTAAAACCTCCAAAAAACCCAATTTCAACAATTAAATCCTTTGAATAAAACCCAGACAAGAAAAAAACTCCACATAATGACAAACTAGAAATATTAAAACAACAACTAGTCAAAGGAAGAAAATTACAACAACCACCAAAAAAACGAATATCCTGATTATCAGAATAATAATAAATAAAAATACCAGAGCACAAAAACAATAAAGACTTAAATATAGCATGAGTTAATAAATGAAAAAAAGAATAATCACTTATACCAAAAAAAATAGAAAAAACTATTAAACCTAACTGACTTAATGTAGAAAAAGCAATAATCCTCCTTAAATCAAACTCATAATTAGCACAAAAGGAAGAAAAAATCATTGTAAATAAACCCATTAATAAAAATAAATAATTAAAAACAACCAAATTATGAAAAAAACGAATTAAAAGATAAACACCTGCAGTGACTAAAGTAGAAGAATGAACTAAAGAAGATACTGGGGTTGGGGCAGCTATAGCCGCAGGTAACCAACAAGAAAAAGGAACTTGGCTACTCCTAGTAAAACAAGACAAAATGATTAAAAAAAAAATATTATCATAAAAATAAAAATTATAAAAAATAAAATTTCAACCACCATAAGATACCAATCAACCAATACAAATTAAGATACCAATGTCACCTAAACGATTAGTAAGCAAAGTAATTATACCAGATAAATTAGAATTAATAGATCTATAATAAATTACTAAACAATAAGAAACTAAACCTAAACCATCCCAACCTAAAAGAATTCTAATTAAATTAGGACTAACAATTATTAAAAATATTCTAAAAATAAATAACAAAACCAAATACAAAAACCGATTACAAGAAATACTCATATAACCTATATAAAAAGATCTATATAAAACTACTATAGAAGAGATAAAAAAAACAATAGAAATAAATAATAAAGACTTAAAATCAAAAATTATAACATAAAAAAAATTTAGAGAATTTAAACTTAATAAACTATACTCTATTAACAAAAAAAAATCAGTTATTATAAAATACAAACCAACATAAAAAAAAATTAAAGATAAAACAAATAAATTTAAAAATCAAATAAAATACCTATTTAACAATACTTAAGAATTATAAAATATCTGAAATACCACAAATTTCAATTTTAAATTAAACTACTTAAATTAAAAAATAAAAAAAAAAAATAATAATAAAACTAAAGGATATAAATGAACTACAATAAGTAAAAACTCACAAACAAAGATATTACAATAAGAAAATATATCTCTAAAAATACCATGTTGAGAACAACTATATAAATAAAAACAAAAACAAGCACAAAAAAAAGAACTTGCAAATAAATACAAATATGAAAAATCAAAATAAAAAACTGAACTTATAATAATTATTAACTCACCTATAAAATTAATTCTTGGAGGACAACCTATATTAAAAGATCTAAATAATAACCAAAAAAAAGAACATCTAGGCATAAAAAAAATTATACCTTTAATTAAATATAATCTACGAGAACCAATACGTAAGTAACAAATATTAGCTAAACAAAAAAGACCAGAAGAACAAAGACCATGAGAAACCATTATAATTAAAGAACCTAATACACCTAACCTACTTATACTCATAATACCTATTAAACATAAACTCATGTGAGAAACAGAAGAATAAGCAATTAATATCCTCATATCAACCTGAATTAAACAAATAAATCCAACTATTAAAGAACCTAAAAGACCAAAAGAAAATCAAATATAACTATATCTATAAAAAAAAATTTCATTTAAACAAATAAAACGAATTAAACCATATCCACCAATTTTCAATATTAACCCAGCTAAAATCATAGAACCCGAAATAGGGGCCTGTACATGAGCCTTAGGGAGTCAAAAATGAAATATAAATATAGGGAACCTAATAAGAAATGGAATAATAACACAAAGATGAGAAATAAAGCTAAAACTAAAATTTAACTCAAACAAAAAAACAATTAAATAAAAATTATTAAAAAAATAAATAATAAATAAAAAAAGAGGTAAAGAACCAAAAAGAGTATAAAAAAATAAATAAATACCTGAAACTAAACGCTCAGGCTGATAACCTCAGCCCAAAATTAAAATTATTAATGGAATCAAAATAAACTCAAAAGAAACATATATTAATAACATATTAAAAGAACTAAAAATTAATAATAAAAAAAAAGAAATAGAATAATTTACAAATAAAAAAAAAAAATCAAATATAAAAATTAAACTAGCTAAATTCATTAATCTAATAATATAAAAACTTAAAATAATTAAACAGTAAGAAATATAATCAACACCAAATAAATAAGAAACAGAACAAAAATCATAACCAAAAGATCTAAATATAAAAATAAAAATAAAAAACATATAAATAAATTGATATGAATACCAAAAAAAATAATTAAATATAGGGATCATAAAAATTATATAAAAAAAATAACTTATCATAAAAAAATAGAAGTTAAATAATCATTAGAGTGACAACGAATTAACAAAACAATTAATCTCAAACCCAATACACCTTCACAAACACAAAAAACCATAAAAATCACATAAAGATAAAAAGAACAAAAAAAAAAAAAAACATAAAAATAAAAAATTATCAACAAATAAACAATAATAAATTCCAATCTAATTAAACAAAGAAAAATATGCTTTCGAACAAAACTAAGAGATAATAAACCAAAAAAAAAAAAAAAAAAAAAAAACTCAAACATTAGTTTTAATAATTTAATTAAAAATATTAATCTTGTAAATTAAAAATGAAAAATCTTAAAACATCAATGAAATGTTAAATACACATCCTAAATCCCCAAAATTTAAATTTTAAACTAAACTATTCACTGAAATAAAACCAATATTTATTAAATTAATAACAATAATTGCAATCACATCTACAATACTAAAAATACCCATATCTATAACATTAATACTAATAACACAAACAATTTTAACTATCTCATTAATAAATATAATTAATTCATCATCTTGAATCCCCTTAATTACATTCCTAACATTAATTGGTGGATTACTAGTAATCTTCATGTATATGAGAAGAATTACCTCAAATGAAAAATTCAAATTTAATTTTAAATTAATCCCCCCCATCCTAATAATCTTTATTATAACAGACGAAACATTGTTTAATTTCCCAACTCAAGAATTTCAAACAATTAATAATAACATAAACAACATAATATCAATAAACAAAATATATAGAAAATCAATAATAATAACCATTATAATAGTAATATATCTACTATTAACAATAATTTCAATTAACAAAATTATTAAGTTATTTGAAGGTCCTTTACGATCAAAAACTTATGAATAAATCCATTCTAAAATCTAACAAACTTATTTCTATTATAAGAAATTCATTAGTATACCTACCAACCCCCACAAATCTAAGAAACTGATGAAATTTCGGATCAATTTTAGGTCTATGTCTCATAATTCAACTAATTTCAGGTATTATATTATCCATACACTACACAGCTAATATTGAACTTGCATTCAATAGAATTAGTCATATCATACGAGATGTTAATTATGGTTGAATTACACGCACTATTCATGCTAATGGAGCATCCTTATTTTTTATATGTATATTTCTACATATTGGTCGAGGGATGTACTATGCATCTTACAAAATAATAAGAACATGAATATATGGGGTCATCATTTTAATCTTAACAATAGCAACAGCATTTCTGGGATACGTATTACCCTGAGGTCAAATATCATTCTGAGGGGCCACCGTCATTACAAACCTAATATCAGCCGTACCATATTTAGGAAATATAATAGTAAACTGGGTATGAGGGGGGTTTGCGGTAAGAAATCCAACATTATCACGATTCTTTTCACTACATTTTGTTACTCCATTCATTATTACTATAATAGTAATTATTCATCTATTTATATTACATACTAATGGTTCCAGAAACCCAATAGGAATAAATTCAAAAATTGACAAAATTCCATTTCACCCCTACTACTCAATTAAAGACTTAATAGGAATTTCAATTACCATATTAATAATAATAACAATCAATATAACAGAACCATTTATACTTTCTGATCCTGACAACTTTACTCCTGCAGACCCTATAGTTACACCTACACATATTCAACCCGAATGATACTTCCTATTTGCCTATGCAATCCTACGATCTATCCCTAATAAATTAGGGGGGGTATTAGCACTATTAATATCAATTTCTATTTTAATAATTTTACCAATATCTAACACTACAAAATTTAAAGGATTACCATTTTATCCAATTAACCAAATTTTATATTGAGGGTTTATCTCAAACTTTATTATATTGACTTGAATTGGATCTCAACCTGTTGAATACCCTTTCACTCAAACAGGTGTAATATTAACAATTACATACTTTTCATACTTTATATTAAACCCTGTAATTATAAACTTATGGGATAAATTAAATAATTAGTTAATTAGTTTAAAATAAAAACCTATGTTTTGAAAATATATGATAGAGTAATTTATTAACTTCACAAAAAAAAATGATAAAAAATTATGAGCCTATACAAAATAAAAAAAAATAAATAATTCAAAGAAAGAGGTAAATAACACTTTCAAGAAAGATATATAAGTTTATCATAACGATAGCGGGGTAAACATGCTCGAACTCAAATAAAAACAAAACATAAAAAAATTAACTTTAAATAAAATAAATAACAATAAAAATCCCCCCCCAAAAAAACTAAACAAGTAATTAAACCTAAAAAAATAATTCTAGAATATTCAGAAATAAATAAAAAAGCAAAACCACCTGAACCATACTCAATATTAAATCCTGAGACTAACTCTCTCTCACCCTCAGAAAAATCAAATGGTCTACGATTAGTCTCAGCTATACAACAAGAACATCAGCAAAAAAATATAGGAACGGAAATAAATATAAATCATGAATTAATTTGAAATAAATGTAAATTTATAAATCCATATATACCAATAACCAAAAAATAGCATAACAAAATTAATGACAAAGAAACCTCATAAGAAATAGCTTGAGAAATTCTACGTACACAACCTAGTATAGAATAAACTCTATTAGAAGATCAACCACAAATAATTAAACCATAAACACTAAAAGATGAACAAACTAAAAAAAAAAGTAAGCCATAATTAAAATTAATACAATTAAATATAAAAGGATATAATAATCAAATAAATAAAGACTGAACTAATCTAAATAAAGGACATAAACTATAAATAATTATATTTGAACTCATGGGAATAAGTAATTCCTTCAAAAATAATTTTATTCCATCTCTAAAAGGCTGAAATAACCCTAAAAACCCAACCTTATTGGGACCCTTACGATATTGAATATAACTTAATACCCTTCGCTCTAATAAAGTGAAAAACCCAACAGATAATAAGACTACAATTAATAAAAACAATAAACTTAAAATAAACAATACTAGTTATGTATAAATACATATTATTAAAACCTAAAATTAACACATTAATCTGCCAAACTAATAAATATAACAATAAAAAATTGTATTAAATGGTCCTTTCGTACTAAAATAATAAAACTATTTCTAGATAGAAACCGACCTGGCTCACACCGGTCTGAACTCAAATCATGTAAGATATTAAAAGTCGAACAGACTTAACACTAAAGAAACTACCCCTTAGAATTATCTTAATTCAACATCGAGGTCGCAAACTTAGATATAAATAAGAACTTACCATCAAAATTACGCTGTTATCCCTAAGGTAACTATATCTTATAATCTTAATTAAAGGATCAAAATTATCATAAATTAATGAAAATATAAATTAAAGTTAAATTTAACTACCACCCCAGTTAAAAATATAAAAATAAAACATTTTAAAAAAAACTAAAAAAAAACTCTAAATTTATAAATAAAGTTCTATAGGGTCTTCTCGTCCCGGAAAATCAATTAAGATTTTTCACTTAAAAATTAATTTCTAACAATAAAATTAATAAAGTTAATTTCTCATTTTATCATTCATTCCAGACTCCAATTAAAAGACTAATTATTATGCTACCTTTGTACAGTCAAAATACTGCAGCTATTTAAAAAAAATCATTGAGCAGATAATATTTTTAAAAAATTTCTAAAAAAAATGTTTTTGATAAACATTTGAAAATTAAAATTGCCGAATTCACAAAATCTAATTATAAATTATACTAATTTAATCAGTATTTTAAATAAAAAAAAATTGAATAAAATAAATTAATATTATATTAAATAAAAAAAATTAATCATATTAAAATGATTAAATTTATTAAAAACTAAATTTAAAATTCAAATAATAAGAAAAACAATTAAAATTAAATTTTAAATAAAAATGAAGATTATCCCTCATTTTATAAATTACAATAAAATAATTAAAATTAAATTTATTATTAATTAACCAGATAAAACAAATAACGAATAACTTTTCATTACTTAATTTAAATTAAAAACTTTTATAAAACAAAGAATTAATATAAATAAAGATCAATTTGCTTCGGGAATACAAAATAATTTTAGAATTAAATTAACCCTGATACAAAAGGTACAAAAAATTAAAACAAAAATTTTTTAAATAAATCCTCGTCAGTTAAAAAAAATAATTATTTTATTTAACACTAAAAAAAAATATAAATAAATTTCAAATTAATAAAAAATAAAGAATTTTATAATTCAAAACGAACCGAAGATTTCATATTAATGTAAATAACATACTTTAAATAAGCTACATTCTGATAATCTTCTAACCCCACCTTCCGGTAGAATTACTATGTTACGACTTATCCTAATATAGGAGTGACGGGCAATATGTACACTAACCTTTAAAATCATTCAAAAGAATAAATTAATTCGAATTACTTCTAAATCCTAATAATAAATAAAAAAAATATAAAATTTTAATTATAATTAAAACTTAAGTAACCCATATAATCTATTCTAAAAGCTACACCTTGACCTAAAATTTAAGATTAAACTAAAAGAAAATCATTCTTTTAAAACAATCAAAACATAGAGATATATAAGCAAATAAAAAGTATCAACTATCGTGGTTTATCAATTAATATACAGGTTCCTCTAGATATAAAGTTAACCGCCAAATTCTTTGAGTTATGAAGAAATTCTACTTTTATTCTGGTTAAATTTAAATTAATCATAAAAGGGTATCTAATCCTATTTTGAATTATAAAAGTAAAATAAATTATATAAAGAAAAAATTAAAACTATAAATTCCACCTAAATAGTAATTATAAAATTCCAAAAAAAAAATTAATCAAAACCAAAAAATTTTACTCTAATTAACTGTATAACCGCGAATGCTGGCACAGAATTAATCAACTATTAAATAAATTACTAAACTTAAATAAATAAATTTAAAAATACTTACTACTACATAAAAATATATTAATAAAAATATATATATAAATTAATCAAATAATAAAATTTAAAGCAAGAATCAAACTTGATTAAATTAACCCAAATGAACCAGGAATTTAATTAGTTAGGGGGGTATCCAACAAAATTTTGTACTACTATTACTATCAAATAAAATGTAGATTATAACAAATTAATTAAAATAATAACTATATTTATCTCACTAGTGAGTATTTATAATTAATGAAAGAATAATTTATAAGTAAATAGGGGTTTACTTATTTTATTTATCTCACTAGTGAGTATTTGTAATTAATGAAAGAATAAAACTCAAACTCAAGTAAGTTTATTTGACACAGGAATTTAATTAACTTGTAAAGTATATTATAAATATAATTATTAATTAATTACATATTGCTTTCTTTTTTTTTTTTTTGACAAAAAAGAAAGCAATAGCATTATATATAATAAATTTAATTAAATAATTAGATTTATTAAATTGAAAATTTAATTTTAATTAAATTAAATCCACCCTGTTTAGTAAGAGGGTGGATTTAATATTATAATAATTAAACAATAATATGTAAATTAATATAAAACATTAATAAGTTAATTTCCAACTCATATTTACATAGATTAATATTACATTAAATATTTTATATATATATAAATCTATCCTCTATAGTATGAGGATAGATTTATTATTATAGTTATTATAATTATATATATATTATAATTAAATATTATATTATAATAATATATATAATTATAATATTATTTATATTAAATTTAAAATTTATATTAAAATAAATAATTATTATATTTATAAATTAAAATATAAATAAATATTATATTAAATATTTTATATATATATAAATCTATCCTCTATAGTATGAGGATAGATTTATTATTATAATTATTATAATTATATATACATTATAATTAAATAATACATTATAATAATCTATATAATTATAATATTATTTATATTAAATGTGAAATCTCAAATTTAAATAAAAATTAAAATAAATTAAAAAAAATTAATTAAAATTGAATAAAAAAGACTAATTTATAATACGAGTTAAAAAAAAATATAACCTGACTTACTCATTAAACAATGAAAATTATACCTGTAGAGAAAATTATTACTTTAAT